CACTTGGTAGGTTTCCATACCAAGGCTCAATCCAATTAAGTCCGTAGCGTCTACCAATTTCGCCATATCCCCTCTTTTTTTTGATGTGATTAAGATCACATCATGATGCCGCCCCCCCCCTTTTCTTTCATTTCTATTATGCTGGACCGGTTGAATTCATTAGATACCGGTTCCTATATTGAAAAGTTTTTTCTACTATTTGATTTCTTGTATATTTTCTTTCATCTCTATCGGAGACCCGTATTTGGTCCAATCAGAAATGATTCTATCATTTCTATATCATCAATTCAATATAGATCGCATAACATATATATTATAGTATAATTTATTATACTTATATATGCCCCTATTTCTACCGTTTTTAGCGTGAAATTTGAAATACTTGAACGGTCGATTCTTTTTTTTCGTCTTAGCTTTCACCTTTCCGAATGAAACCAGAGGAGTGTTTCATTATGATCTGGATTGCGCTTTTATCTTTCATGTTATTCTTAGGGCAGGCCTTCTATATCTATAACATAACAAAAAAAACATTATAACATAACAAAAAAAATAACATAACAAAAAAAACGAAAAGGAAGATTTGAGTATTATTAATTTTAAATGAAATTAATAGCCATAACTAAAACTAATAAAATGGCTATAACTCACCATTCCGTTAATTTAGAATTAGAAGAGAATTCAAAATAAAATTATTTATTAAATAAATAGGAAATTATTTCGAATTATATATAATATTATATATAATAAATATAGAAATAGAATAAGATTCTAAACTTAATTACATTACTTTACTCGATTTTATTTAAAATGAAATATTAAAATATATTTTCAAATTAAATTAAAATGAAATATATATATTTCTATATATAAAATATATATGAAATATAATAAAATTATGTAATAAAAAATAGTAAACATAGAATAGTAAAAAAAATCTTACCATCTAATTAAGCTAATTAAGATATTTATTATTGATAAACATATATTTGATTTATTGATAAACATATATTTGATTGAGAAACATATATTTGATAAATAGATCAAAATTTTATATCGCGATATTTAATAATATCGCTATATTAATAGGTATGTTCTATAATATTCAAATATCCAATATGTTTGGAAATTCTAAAATTCTATTTTCTATTCTTCCTTATTTTTGATATTTCTATTTTTCTATATATCATATTTCTTATGAAATAGCTAAGAATGAACAGTTAATATCTCAGTAGTTTACTAAATTAGCATACGTGTACAGTTTATGTTATGTGAGCCCGCTTAGCTCAGAGGTTAGAGCATCGCATTTGTAATGCGATGGTCATCGGTTCGATTCCGATAGCCGGCTTTTCTCCGTTTGTTTGATTTTTGATTTTTTACATAATTGATAATGTGAAATCAAAGCGAAAAACTTCTTTCCCTTTTCCCAAGGGTCACCCTATCATCTCGTAGGAACTTCCAATTATGAATAAAAATGGGATTGGAGGAGTTCGGTCTCTGTAGAACAAATCAATCAAGAAAAGAACCCTAATTTTTTTTTTTTTATTATTATTTTAAATTCTTTTTATTTATATAATACAATTATTTATATACAATAAGGTCCGGATATTGATACAATTCCTCTAATTATTCTTTGTAATACAATACTTCAGTAAATTTCGATTAATTTATCATATTTTAGTTTAGTTTTAATTTTGTTTTATGAAATTTCATAAAAAATAAGGAGTCTTTATGTCACGTTACAGAGGGCCTCGTTTCAAAAAAATCCGTCGTCTGGGGGCTTTACCGGGACTAACTAGTAAAAAGCCTAGAGCCGGAAGCGATCTTAGAAACCAATCGCGCCCCGGAAAAAAATCTCAATATCGTATTCGTTTAGAAGAAAAACAAAAATTGCGCTTTCATTATGGTCTTACAGAACAACAATTACTTAAATACGTTCGTATCGCCGGAAAAGCCAAAGGATCAACAGGTCAGGTTTTACTACAATTACTTGAAATGCGTTTGGATAACATCCTTTTTCGATTGGGTATGGCTTCGACTATTCCTCAAGCCCGCCAATTAGTTAACCATAGACATATTTTAGTTAATGGTCGTATAGTAGATATACCAAGTTATCGCTGTAAACCCCGAGATATTATTACAGTGAGGGATGAGCAAAAATCTAGGGCTCTGATTCAAAATTATCTTGATTCATCCCCCCGCGAGGAGTTGCCAAACCATTTGACTCTTCACCCATTCCAATATGAAGGATTCGTCAATCAAATAATAGATAGTAAATGGGTCGGTTTGAAAATAAATGAATTGCTAGTTGTAGAATATTACTCTCGTCAGACTTAACCCCAACTAAAATAACAAGGGTTCGGACAATTTTGACCTCTCCATTTTGGCTTAAGTAAAGGGACCCGGGGTAAGTAAGGTAAGGGGTTTGATCTGGGGATTTTGATCTCATTCATGTATCATAGATCGGTAGGGGATTTTCATTCCTTGTCCATTTTGCCCAGTA